ATATGACCCTTTCTTGAACGGACCCTATCGCGGACGAATCAAAAACAGTTTTTCGCTCTTAATCAAAAATAAAACTTACAAAAAAAATGACATTTGGATAAATAAGATTCATGGTATCCTTTTTTATAGTAATTATTATTCAGAACTTGAACAGAAAATGGATATGTTTGATAGAAAATCATTATCAACTGAAATTAGTTCTCTTTTGAACTTAATCAGTAAATTTTCTGGAAAAGGAAAATCCGTATCAAGTTTTAATTTTAAGGGACTTTATTTATTTCCAAAACATGAACAAGTAAGAATTGATTCAGAAGAGAAAAAAATCAAAATGAAATTCTTATTTGACGCAGTTCTAACTGATCCGAACGAGAAAACTATTGTAAATAGAAAAAAATCGATTGGGATAAAAGAAATCCGTAAAAAAGTTCCTCGATGGTCATACAAATTAATTGACGGGTTGGAACAAATAGCAGTAGAAGGAGAAGACGTAGAAAAGGAAGAAAACAAAGAAAATGAAGCCGAGGATCATGCAATTCGTTCAAGAAAAGCCAAACGTGTAGTGATTTTTACTAAGAACTCAAAGAATGACGATACTTCTACCGATAACCAAGATACTCAAAATTCGAAAAAAGGGGAGGAAGATGAATTGTCTTTAATACGTTATTCACAACAATCGGATTTTCGTCGAGACATAATAAAAGGATCTACACGCGCTCTAAGACGTAAAACAGTTATTTGGAAACTCTTTCAAGCAAGCGTGCATTCTCCTCTTTTTTCGGACAAAATAGAGAAATACTCTTTCTTTTCTTTTGATATTTTGGAGCCAATGAAAATCTTTTTTCTTTTTAAAAATTGGATGTGGAAAAACAGAGAATTAAAAATTTCGAATTATGCGGAAGACAAGACAAAAGAAAGTGAGAACAAAGAGGAGTACAAAAGCAAAAGAAAAGAATACGAAAAAGAAAAAGAGGAAGAAAGGCGTATAGAAATAGCAGAAGCCTGGGATAACATTATATTTGCTCAAGGAATAAGAGGTATTTTATTATTAACCCACTCGATTCTTAGAAAATATATTCTATTACCTTCATTGATAATAACGAAAAATATTGTTCGTATGCTATTCTTTCAATTTCCCGAATGGTCGCAGGATTTAAAGGATTGGAATAGAGAAATGCATATTAAATGTACTTATGATGGCGTTCCATTATCAGAAACAGAATTTCCGAAAAACTGGCTCACAGACGGTATTCAGATAAAGATACTATTTCCTTTTCGTCTGAAACCTTGGCACAGATCGAAGCTACGATCCCCCCAAAAAGAAAAGGATCCAACGAAAACGAAAAAAAAAGCGCAAAAACTAGATTTTTTCTTTTTAAACGTTTGGGGAATGGGAGTTGAATCGCCCTTTAGTTCTTATTCTACCCGAAAAAAACTTTCATTTTTTGATCCCATTTTTAACGAACTAAAAAAAACAATTAAAAAATGGAATTGTTTTTTTTTTCTATTTCTAAAAGTTTTAACCGAAAAAAAAAAAACAATTCGAAATGTTTCCAAAGAAAGAGTAAACTGGATCATGAAAAGAATTCTATTTATAAAAGAAAAAATTCTAAAAGAAATAAGAAAAAAATTATCAAAAATAAACCAAATTCCTTTATTTGGATTGAGAGAAATCTATGAAGTGAGTGAAACTCAAAAAGATTCAATAATCAGGAATAGTAATCAAATGAGCTACGAATTGTCCATTCCAATTCAATCTATAAATTGGACAAATTTTTCATTGACAGAAAAAAAAATAAAAGATCTGAATGATCGAACAAAGACAATCATAAAGCAAATAGAAAAAATTACAAAAAACAAAAAAAAGGAATTTCGAACTCCAGAGATAAATATTAGTTTTAACAAAACACGTTCTGATGATAAAAGAAAAAGATTCGAATCCCCCCAAAATATTTGGTCGATATTAAAAAGAAGAAATATTCGATCAGTCCACAAATCATATTTTGTTTTTCAATTTTTCATTGAAAGGATATCTATAGATATCTTTCTATGTATCATTAATATTCCTAGCATGAATATCCAACTTTTTCTTGAATCAACAAAAAAAATTATTAATAAATACACTTACCATAATGAAGCAAATGAAAAGAGAATTGATAAAACAAATCAAAAGATAATTCACTTTATTTCGATTATCAAAAAATCAGTTTCTAATATTGGTAATTCACTGATTTTTTGTGACGTACCTTCTTTCTCACAAGCATATGTATTTTACAAATTATCACAAACCCAAGTTATTGACTTATATAAATATAAGTTAAGATCTGTTTTTCAATATCCTGGAACATCTCTTTTTCTTAAGAATGAAATAAAGGATTATTTTGGGGGGATACAAGGAATGTGCCAGTCCAAATTAAGACATAAGAAGACTCACAATTCTGTAATGAATCAATGGAAAAATTGGTTAAGGGGTCATTATCAATATGATTTATCTCAGAGTAGATGGTCTATATTAGTATCACAAAAATGGCGAAATAGAATCAATGAATGTCGTACGGCTCAAAAAAAAAAAAAAGATTTAACCAAACGTGATTCATATGAAAAAAACCAATTAATTCTTTACAAAAAACAAGAAGTAGACTTATTAACAAATCGAAAAAAAAAAATGAAAAAACAATATAGATATGATCTTTTATCATATAAATCTCTTAATTATGCAGATAAGAAAGACTCATCTGTTTATCGATATAGATCACCATTACAAGCCAATAATGACAAAACATTTTCTTATAATTACAGCACGCGTAAACGAAAATTATTTGATATGGAAGATGATATCCCTATCAAGACTTATATAGGGGAAGATGGTATTATAGATATGGAAAAAAACCTGGATAGACAGTATTTTGATTGGAGACTTCTGAATTTTGATCTTAGAAATAAGATGGATATTGAGGCCTGGATTGATACCGATTATTATCTTCTGATTCATCAAGAAATCAACCCGTCCAATAAAAAAAGTTTTTTTTTTGATTGGATGGGAATGAATGTAGAAATACTAAACCGTTCCATATCGAATATGGAACTTTGGTTCTTCTCAAAATTTTTGAAATTTTATAAAACATATACAAGTAAACCATGGGTCATACCAATCAAATTCCTTTTTTTCAATTTGAATGTAAAAAAAAATGATAATGAAAATAAAAGTATCACCAGAAAGAAAAAAATCGATATTTTTAGACCACCATCAAAAAAAAATATATACAAGAACAACATAGAAGCACTAAATTTCTTACTAAAAAGGTATTTGCGGTTTCAATTGAAATGGAATGATTGTTTAAATGAAAAAATAATGAATAATATCGAAGTATATTGTCTCCTGCTTAGACTGATAAATCTAAAAGACATTGCTATAGCCTCGATTCAAAGAGGAGAACTAAGTCTAGATATTATGATGATTCATAATCAAAGGGATTTACTCCTTCCACAATTGATGAAAAAAAAAGGAATATTGGTTGTCGAACCAGTTCGTCTGTCTATAAAAAACGATGGACAATTTTTTATGTATCAAACCATAGGCGTTTCATTGATTCATAAAAGTAAGCACCAATTTAAATTTCATCAAAGATACCCAGAAAAAAGCTATGTTGATAAGACGAATTTTGATGAACCCATTACAAGACATCAAAAGATGACTGAAAATAAAGAAAAAAATCATTATGATTTGCTTGTTCCTGAAAATATTTTATCCTATAGACGTCGTAGAGAATTGAGAATTCTAATTTGTTTCAATTCTGGGAATAGAGGTGGTATGCATCAAAATACGGCATTTTACAATGGGAATAAAGGAAATAATTTCTGTCAAGTTTTTGCTAAAAGGAAATATCTTGATAGAGAAAAAAAAAAACGAATTTCTTTTAAATTATTTCTTTGGCCAAATTATCGCGTAGAAGATTTAGTTTGTATGAATCGATATTGGTTTGATACCAATAATGGCAGCCGTTTCAGTATGGTAAGGATACATATGTATCCGCGATTGAAAATTCGTTAATCTATAATATTTGAATTTCTTCTGTTTCTCGTAACATATCTGGTCTGCGAAGACAAATAAATACACACACGCATTGTCTTACCTTCTATTCGGAGGAATGATCCTAATTGAATGATGTATCCATTCGATCTAGAAATGAATCAAACAAAATCTTCTTAATTTTTTATTTTAAAGATTTTGTATTTAAAAATAAAAAATTTGTATTTTGTGAATGCATAAACATTGAATTGATTAATAATAAAAAATTCCATTTGAAAAAAAAAATTAGGAATTCTTAAGGAAATTAAGATTATTGTATATACCAAATTAAAAAAAGAGTGTCATTATTATTATTACTGATAAAAAAAAATATCTATCTATCTATTCTTCTATCTATATATATATATCTATATAGAAAAAAAAAAGAGGAGAGGAAAGCTTTTGTTTTATGGTAAAAAATTCATTTATACTAGTCATTTCACAAGAAAAAAAAGAAGAAAATCCGGGATCGGTTGAATTTCAAGTATTCAATTTCACCAATAAGATACGAAGACTTACTTCACATTTGGAATTGCACAGAAAAGACTATTTATCTCAAAGAGGTTTACGTAAAATTCTGGGAAAACGCCAACGACTACTGTCTTATTTGTCAAAGATAAATGTAATACGTTATAAAAAATTAATTAAGCAGTTGGATATTCGGGAGTCACAAACTCGTTAATTTGAAGAATCATTTTTAATTATTCGATTTTTTAGATCTTGAATTTTGATGAACTTATTTTTGTTTTAAGCAATTCAATGAATCGAGGAAAAACCTATGAGTGCCCCAGCTACAAGAAAAGACCTCATGATAGTCAATATGGGTCCTCAGCACCCATCAATGCATGGTGTTCTTCGACTCATTGTTACTCTAGATGGTGAAGATGTTATTGATTGTGAACCAATATTGGGTTATTTACACAGAGGGATGGAAAAAATTGCAGAAAACCGAACAATTATACAATATCTGCCTTATGTAACACGTTGGGATTATTTAGCTACTATGTTCCCCGAAGCAATAACCGTAAATGGACCGGAACAGTTAGGAAATATTCAAGTACCCAAAAGAGCCAGCTATATCCGAGTAATTATGTTGGAGTTGAGTCGTATAGCTTCTCACCTGCTATGGCTTGGACCTTTTATGGCAGATATTGGTGCACAAACTCCTTTCTTCTATATTTTCAGAGAAAGAGAATTAATATATGATCTATTCGAAGCTGCCACCGGTATGCGAATGATGCATAATTATTTTCGTATCGGAGGAGTAGCGGCTGATCTACCTCATGGCTGGATAGATAAATGTTTTGATTTCTGCGATTATTTTTTAACAGGGGTTGTTGAATATCAAAAACTTATTACGCAAAATCCTATTTTTTTAGAACGGGTTGAGGGAGTAGGCATTATTGGTGGAGAGGAAGTAATAAATTGGGGTTTATCAGGACCAATGCTTCGGGCTTCCGGAATAGAATGGGATCTTCGTAAAGTTGATCATTATGAGTGTTACGACGAATTGGATTGGGAAGTTCAATGGCAAAAAGAAGGAGATTCATTAGCCCGTTATTTAGTCCGAATTGGTGAAATGACGGAATCCATAAAAATTATTCAACAGGCTCTGGAAGGAATTCCCGGCGGGCCATATGAGAATTTAGAAATACGCTGCTTTGATTTTGATAGGGAAAAGGATCCAGACTGGAATGATTTTGAATATCGATTCATTAGTAAAAAACCTTCTCCGATTTTTGAATTGCCGAAACAAGAACTTTATGTGAGAGTTGAAGCCCCAAAGGGAGAATTAGGAATTTTTCTAATAGGGGATAAGAATGGTTTTCCTTGGAGATGGAAAATTCGTCCACCAGGTTTTATCAATTTGCAAATTCTTCCTCAGTTAGTTAAAAGAATGAAATTGGCTGATATTATGACGATACTAGGTAGCATAGATATCATTATGGGAGAAGTTGATCGTTGAAATGATAATTTATACAACAGAAGTACAAGATATCAATTCTTTTTCCAGATTGGAATCTTTAAAAGAGGTCTATGGAATTCTATGGGTACTTGCCCCTATTTTTACTCTTATATTGGGAATCACAATAGGTGTACTAGTGATTGTATGGCTAGAAAGAGAAATATCCGCAGGGATACAACAGCGTATTGGACCTGAATACGCCGGTCCTTTGGGAGTTCTTCAAGCTATAGCCGATGGAACAAAACTACTTTTCAAAGAAAATCTTCTTCCATCTAGGGGGAATACTCGTTTATTCAGTATCGGACCATCCATATCAGTCATATCAATTCTAGTAAGCTATTCAGTAATTCCTTTTGGCTATAACTTTGTTTTAGCTGATCTTAATATTGGTGTTTTTTTATGGATTGCTATTTCGAGTATTGCTCCCGTTGGACTTCTTATGTCCGGATATGGATCAAATAATAAATATTCCTTTTTGGGTGGTCTACGGGCTGCTGCTCAATCGATTAGTTATGAAATACCATTAACTCTATGTGTGTTATCAATATCTCTACGTGCGATTCGGTGAGCCAGAAACTTTTCCATGCTCCTTTTTTCTAGGTTTTATAGGAAAGAAGTATAATAAATTGAATAGATATCTTAATTTTTTTATTCATTATTATTAAATTCGGAGTTTGGATTGATGAACTAAATCAGATAGTTAGATGGGTGAAATAAAACAGCTTGTATTTAATTTGAATTTAATTTCATTTGCAGTCAAAATATTGAGTCTCATTTTCTATGTATTAAGAAAAAAATGAAGTGGAAAAAAATGGAAGGGGCCGTTTCCCCCAAGATTGGTTGCTTTAGTCATCCTGTCTTGAAGCGGGCTCAAAAGACCAAGACCAACCTTATTGAGTTTTCACTACCATTTGTATGAATTACCATACATGTATTACGATAAATAAAGGAGTAGGGGATTGATAAAAAAGAAAATGATTGGATGGTTAGAAACACCAAGATACACAAAGGATTAGTAATGGAGATTATGTAAATTATATTATCCAAATTTCTGCAGAATATAAAAAGAATACTAATTGGGGCTTCAAATTGGTAGAAATAATCAGACAGTACTCCCCACAATTCCGGTCCAGAGTATAGGCTACTATCCACCGATTAAATAAATATGACTATCAAGAACGAAATAATCCTTTAAATTTTTTTAAGTCCTCCTTTTCTTTTGTACATAAAAAAGAAAACAAAACTAAGAAGGAAAAAAAAGAAAGAATCAATTAATATAATAATACAATTCCAATAAGCAATAAACAATACAGGGATCCTTTTTTATTCTTTCTTATATCCATATTTCATGGAGATAAAATTCATATCTTAATTCATATTCTTTTTTGGAATCGAAAAGGATAGATTATTGATAAATTAAAGGAGTATTTTATTGAAGAATTAAGTTATTACTCAACAAATTCCATTTTTTAGGGGATAAGATCAATTCAGAAGTACCTTTTTATTTTTATTCCATTTTTTTTTTTTTTTTATTATTAATTATTATTATTATAATTTTATTATTATTAGAATTCTATTATTATAATTCGAACAGACAGAATTCAATTGGTTTAATTCAGGACCGTCCAATAAAAATGAAGCCCACCTATCTTAGTAGGGATATATCAAGAAAAATAAATGGTGCCGTCCTTAGATTTATTTATGACCTTCGAGGAGCCGTATGAGGTGAAAATCTCATGTACGGTTCTGTAATAGCGATGGGAACAGTAATGTTATCACCGACTATGATTATCTAACAGTTTAAGTACGGTTGATATAGTGGATTCGCAATCCAAATATGGTTTTTGGGGGTGGAATTTATGGCGTCAACCTATAGGTTTTATCGTTTTTCTAATTTCTTCGCTAGCGGAATGTGAAAGATTACCTTTTGATTTACCAGAAGCAGAAGAAGAATTAGTAGCCGGTTATCAAACCGAATATTCGGGTATAAGATTTGGTTTATTTTATGTTGCTTCCTATTTAAACCTATTAGTTTCTTCATTATTTGTAACGGTTCTTTACTTAGGCGGTTGGAATACCCCTACCCCGTACATATTCGTTTCTGAACTTTTTGAAATAAATAAAGCGTGTGGAGTTTTTGGAACTACTATTGGTATCTTCATTACATTAGCTAAAACTTATTTCTTCTTGTTCATTTCTATCACAACAAGATGGACTTTACCTAGGCTAAGAATGGACCAATTGTTAAATCTTGGATGGAAATTTCTTTTACCTATTTCTCTCGGGAATCTATTATTAACAACTTCGTCTCAACTGCTTTCACTGTAAAAAATGAATATTCTATATTGATAACTTGTCTCAAACAAGAGAAAGAAACAAAATTAAGTTATTCATAGATATTCACGATATGTTCCTTATGGTAACTGGGTTCATGAATTATGGTCAACAAACAGTACGAGCTGCAAGGTACATTGGTCAAAGTTTTATGATTACCCTATCCCACGCAAATCGTTTCCCTGTAACTATTCAATATCCTTATGAAAAATTAATCACATCGGAGCGTTTCCGCGGTCGAATCCATTTTGAATTTGATAAATGCATTGCTTGTGAAGTATGTGTTCGTGTATGTCCTATAGATCTACCTGTTGTTGATTGGAAACTGGAAACTTATATTCGAAAGAAACGATTGCTTAATTACAGTATTGATTTCGGGATCTGTATATTTTGTGGTAATTGCGTTGAGTATTGTCCAACAAATTGTTTATCAATGACTGAAGAATATGAACTTTCGACTTATGATCGTCACGAATTGAATTATAATCAAATTGCTTTGGGCCGTTTACCAATGTCAGTAATTGACGATTATACAATTCGAACAATTTTAAACTCGCCTCAATTCAAATAAAAAGAAAAGAATCATAAAAAATTATATAAATTATATATAAAATAATCTAATATATTCTATATAATTTTATAAATCATATACATATAAATAATGATATATTTTAAATATATCAAATCAATATTCAATATTATAATTATAGGAACAAAATATTAAAATTATAGGAACAAAATATTAAAATATTAATAAAAAAATATTAAAATATTAATAAAATATTAAAAAATTAAATAAATATAGATAGATAGATAGAATAAATATTATTATTATAATAATCTCTAAATGTAAATCTATTTGTAATTTTTTCCAAAAATGGAATTATAGAATAAATATATACTATATATATATAGTATAGCTTCGAACTACTCTTTCGTATAAAGAATGAGATTCTTCCTAGAACTGTACCTATATCAACTCCCACTCCTTAGGAGTTAATTCAATTAGTAATTTAGTATATAAATTTTTTCCTGGTCGTATCAATAAGGTCATGAAATTTCGATTTATTTATTTCTTATTTAATTTTCCATATAATGGATTTGCCTGAACCGATACATGATTTTCTTTTAGTCTTTCTAGGATCAGTTCTTGTATTAGGAAGTATAGGAGTAGTATTATTTACCAACCCAATTTTTTCTGCCTTTTCGTTGGGACTGGTTCTTGTTTGTATATCTTTATTCTATATTTTATCAAACTCCCATTTTGTAGCTGCGGCACAGCTACTTATTTACGTGGGAGCTATAAATGTTTTAATCATATTTGCTGTGATGTTCATGAAAGGTTCAGAATATTCCCACAATTTTGATTTTTGGACCGTTGGGGACGGAGTTACTTTGATGGTTTGTATAAGTATTTTTGTTTCACTAATGACTACTATTCCAGATACATCATGGTACGGGATTATTTGGACTACAAGATCAAATCAGATTATCGAACAAGATTTGATAAGTAATAGTCAACAAATTGGAATTCATTTATCAACAGATTTTTTTCTTCCATTTGAACTCATTTCAATAATTCTTTTAGCTGCTTTGATAGGTGCAATTGTCGTGGCCCGCCAGTAATAAATCTTTAGAACTATCAACAGCAATTCAAATTCCATTTTGCTCTATTTTATCCCATCCATTTCCTTTCAATTATATGTGAAAGTGAAAGATTGTTTCTGTTTAAAATAATTTTTTATTCGATTTAATGTATTCTATTTTTTTGGTTTTGTTCGATTCTCTAGTCAATCGAATCCGTTGATTGAATTGTTGTTCATATTGAAATGAATCGAAATTTATAAGGAGTTGGTCAATGATGCTCGAACATGTACTTGTTTTGAGTGCGTATTTATTTTCTATCGGTATCTATGGATTGATCACGAGCCAAAATATGGTTAGAGCCCTTATGTGTCTTGAACTTATACTGAATGCGGTTAATATAAATTTCGTAACATTTTCTGATTTTTTTGATAGTCGTCAATTAAAAGGAAATATTTTTTCCATTTTTGTTATAGCTATTGCAGCCGCTGAAGCAGCTATCGGACCAGCTATTGTTTCATCAATTTATCGTAACAGAAAATCAACTCGTATCAATCAATCGAATTTGTTGAATAAATAAATGAATAAAAAAAAAATAGTATTAATCATAAACATTATAGAATATTGAAAGTAGAATATGAATATTTATCAATTCCAATTAACATGTATGATACATAACGTATGATCATGTTTGCGAAACCGTAAGAAATCAAAGTATCTTGGCCCTCTTTTAGGAACTTGATCCAGAAGTAGATTGATTGGAAAACGTCTGGTAAATCGTTGATTCATCTGGTGTATAAATATATGATTCATTTAAAAGTTTTACTAGATCGAAAATTTCTGATGTTCAAAAACTAATAGACCCAATGTCACATTCAGTAAAGATTTATGATACCTGTATAGGATGTACTCAATGTGTCCGAGCTTGTCCGACAGATGTATTAGAAATGATACCTTGGGACGGATGTAAAGCTAAGCAAATTGCTTCTGCTCCAAGAACAGAGGATTGTGTCGGCTGTAAAAGATGTGAATCTGCCTGTCCGACGGATTTCTTGAGTGTTCGAGTTTATTTATGGCATGAAACAACTAGAAGCATGGGTCTAGCTTATTGATTGATACGTTTCAAAAAACCCCACACGAATACGTTTTTTTACTGACAAAAACCCGTTCTCAAAACATAAAAATAAAAAAGTAGTTTTGAGCACGGGTTTTCTGGCCAAAGTGTATCTTTTTTTTACCACGAATTTTTTTCCTTGGTTAACAATAATTGTAGTTTTGCCAATATCCGCGGGTTCCTTAATCTTCTTATTTCCTCATAGAGGAAATAAGGTAATTCGATGGTATACTATTTGTATATGCTTAATAGATCTCCTTCTAACAACCTATGCATTCTGTTATCATTTCGAATTGGACGATCCATTAATGCAACTGACGGAGAATTATAAATGGATCAATTTTTTTGATTTTTATTGGAGATTCGGAATAGATGGACTCTCTATCGGACCGATTTTACTCACGGGATTTATCACCACTTTAGCGATTTTAGCGGCTCAGCCGGTTACTCGGGAATCCAAATTATTCCATTTTCTGATGTTAGCAATGTATAGCGGTCAAATAGGATCATTTTCTTCTCGAGACATTTTACTTTTTTTCATCATGTGGGAAGTAGAATTAATTCCTGTTTATCTACTTTTATCCATGTGGGGGGGAAAGAAACGTTTGTATTCAGCTACAAAGTTCATTTTGTACACTGCAGGAAGTTCCGTTTTTTTATTAATGGGAGTTCTAGGTATCGGTTTATATGGTTCCAATGAACCAGCATTAAATTTGGAAACATCAGCTAATCAATCGTATCCTTTGGCACTGGAAATAATATTCTATATTGGATTTCTTATTGCTTTTGCTGTAAAATCGCCGATTATACCCTTACATACATGGTTACCAGACACCCATGGAGAAGCACATTACAGTACTTGTATGCTTTTAGCCGGAATTTTATTAAAAATGGGAGCGTATGGATTGGTTCGAATTAATATGGAATTATTACCCCACGCTCACTCTATATTCTCTCCCGGGTTAATGATATTAGGCGCAATTCAAATAATCTATGCTGCTTCAACATCTCTTGGTCAACGTAATTTAAAAAAAAGAATAGCTTATTCCTCTGTATCTCATATGGGTTTCATAATTATAGGAATTGGTTCGATAAGCGATACGGGACTCAATGGAGCCATTTTACAAATAATCTCGCATGGGTTTATTGGCGCTGCGCTTTTTTTCTTGGCAGGAACGGGTTATGATAGAATACGTCTTCTTTATCTCGACGAAATGGGTGGAATGGCTATCCCACTGCCAAAAATATTCACGGTGTTCAGTATCTTATCGATGGCTTCCCTTGCATTGCCAGGCATGAGCGGTTTTGTTGCAGAATTGATAGTCTTTTTTGGAATAATTACGAGTCAAAAATATCTTTTAATGACAAAAATACTAATTACTTTTGTAACGGCCATTGGAATGATATTAACTCCTATTTATTCATTATCTATGTTACGCCAGATGTTCTATGGATACACGCTTTTTAATACACCAAACTCTTATTTTTTTGATTCTGGGCCGCGAGAGTTATTTATTTCGATTTCGATCCTTATACCTGTAATAGGTATTGGTATTTATCCGGATTTTATTTTCTCATTATCAGTTGACAAGGTCGAAGCTATTCTATCGAATTTTTTATAGATAGTTTTCATGAAATAAAAAAAAAGATTTCTTGCTCTTTTTTTTATTTATTTATAGTGTCCATTGTACAATGAAAAAAGAAATATTTTTCTTCTATTATCTTAACTTACAAAAAGGAATTGTAACCAGATATCTTTGATGTTTGGGAGAACCCCTTAGAATCCACTAATGTAGTGATTCAAGGGGTTCTCGACGGTTTATGCGAAGTTTTATTATATACTTACTATGTTTGTATTTGTCAGACCCCTTCTTTATTCAATTCACTTAAACTCAATTTGATGTAAATGAACCATAACTATGGAATCCTATTCCTAATAGATTGATCCCAAAATAACATACCCAAATTATAAGAAAGCCCATAGAGGCTACTATTGAAGAATTTACACCTTCCAATTTTTTTCTAGTATGTAAAAAAATCGCGAATATTGTCCAAGTAATAAACGCCCAAGTTTCCTTTGGATCCCAATTCCAATAGGATCCCCATGCCTCATTAGCCCATACTGCTCCTGAAAGAATACCTATGGTTAAAAAGATAAACCCTAGACTAATAATACGATGACTCCAACGATCCAATTGTTGAATAAATTGGGACCTGTAATAATTTCGAAAAGAAAGAAAAGAAGTGTTTCGTAAAATATTATTTCTCTTGTTCAGGTATTTGATCTCAGAAAAAGAAAATGACTCATTTAAAAAATAAAAATTATTGCTATTACCAATAATTCTTATGACTTTTCGAAATGTAATGACTAAAAGAGCTACTGATAATAATGAGCCACATAAAAGAGCTGCATAGCCCAATACCATCATACTTACGTGCATCATTAACCAATGGGATTGGAGAGCGGGTACTAATAGTGTGGATTGATGCATTTTGATTAAAAGACCCGAAGTAGCAAAGCCTTGAGTCAAAATAACACTTGGTGCGATTATTGTGCTTAAATGGTTTTTATGTTTTTTAAAAGTAAAAGACGGAATCATATTAAAAATGGAAAAACTCCATGAAAGAAAGATTAATGATTCATATAAATCACTTAATGGTAAATGCCCCGAAAAAATCCAACGAGTAACTAATAATCCTGTTATACAGAAAAAAGTTACTATCATGCCTTTTTCCAACGAATCATATAGTCCTACGATTTCATTGAGTGATAAGTTTATCAAATGAATTGCAATTACAATTGATACGACCGAAAATGATATATGAGTTAATATATGCTCTAAAGTTGAAAATATCATAAATAAAAAAGGGTCCACTAATTATAGGAATGGAAATCGGGAATGGAATTCATTATAGGACTTACTCTTTTCGAAGATAAGATGCCATGCCGCCACTCGGACTCGAACCGAGATGCTCTAGCACTGCTTCCTAAGAGCAGCGTGTCTACCGATTTCACCATAGCGGCTTGCTCGAAATCATAATAATCTATTTTTAGTAAATCGTCGAGATTGAAAGAGTCAATTCAAATGCAATACAATATTTGTTTAGGAAACATAAAAATTGAAACATTTAAGAATTTTCATTTTTTAAAGATTTGAATATTCCAATTACAATAAGAATTCTTATTATCATTCGTTTTTCGTTTCGAGTGTCAGTTTTATTTAAGTTAAGTTAGCAATGGGAGTGGGCTTTTTCATAGTTTATCCTCTCTCAAAATGGCACTGTTGTAACTAGATCTAGATAGTTCTGACTTCAACCTCTGAAACACAAAATTTTCTTTCTCATTTGTGTTTTTAAATGATTCATTTATTTATTCATTTTTTAAAAATCAATTAAAAAAAAAATTATTTAAAATAGAAATAAAATAAATAAAAAAAAATATTCATTTCTTTTTGAAAGAAAAATATTGAAAAAAAAATACTATTTTTATGAATCACAAATTTAGTTAGCACTATATTCCAAGAATTTATATAAATAAACATTTGCATAGCTTTGTATTAATCATTAGAATTTTTGTTGTGTCGAGAAGTTAATATTTCGAAAACCAATTAAAAAAAAATTATTAAGATATCAGATAGAAAAGACTTTTGATTTCGATCGTAATTGTACCCTATATTTTTTTTAGGATCCATTTTGGAGCATTTCAATTTGAAAATGATTATCTCCAATAAACCAATAAAAGGGAAGGGTTACTTTTCAATTGGGTTAAAAAAAGAGGGTATATATATATAGCTAGTTAATATGGTTAGTGATAGTAATATAGAGAATAGTAATTTAGAGAATATAAGATAGTACTTCAAAAATTTACAAAAACAAGTTTGAAATCAATTAGTTCCAATGCCCAATAATGTCCCATTTCATTTTCATTTCTTTTTGTTTACTAAAGATCTTCTATCTACTTAGTATACCAATACTATAAAGTATACTAATACTAAAAAAACAAGACAAAAAAAACTTTTTTATTGATTATTCGGTCGATGGAGAAAATGAAACTCTTCATCCAAAAAATGAGAAAACATACTTCAAAAAGTTGAAATTTGGTTATGTTTATTCTTTTTTGTTGTTTCAAAAAACAGTACTATTCTTTCTATATATAATATCTGTCTATATATAATACCATTCTTTCTATATATATATAGAATATAGATATCTAGAACGAAATCGATTATAAATCGATAGCTATAGAAAAACGAAATTAGCCTATTCTTATTCTTCGAGTCCGGCTAAATTACGAGATTACTCCAATACTTGTATTTGTTGCACAAAAAAGCTTTTTGAGTTCCCCGTAGAAAGAGATGTGGCTAACGAAAAAGATTTCAATGTTGTCCAATATCCCTTTTTTTTCCAAATATTTTTACGAATCCGTTTTTTTGATATAGAAGTACGTTTTTTTGGAACTGCCATTCAAAAAATTATACTAGTTTATTCATTACTATAGTTCATGTGAAAGACATCTATTGTTCAAAATGAATTCTTCTTTAATTAGACCTATATCTATCCATTTTTTTCTACGTTACATTCCCTTCATAAAAAAATATGCATATGTAAAAATCACATAGTCTTTTTGTTTTTTGTTCCTAAGTAATATTTTATGCAATCCTTACAAAAAAAAAAAGAAGACTGTCTGTCTGGTTATATCTCTGTCTATTTTCGTCGTACTCCATTTATCCATCGAATAAAATAAATCGAAAAAATTTAAGAAATCAACCCTTAATCCTGCTTCAACTTAAAAATGAGTTGCTCAAGCTCGAAGAAAGAGTGTGCCTAATTTCCATTTGAAAATTTAATCAGACCGGTCGTTAATCTATTAAAAGATACATGATTTTTAAAAATCATGTATCTTACTTTTTCTCTGCTATGTAAAGTAAACTCTTGAATATCATAATATTTTTTACAAACTTAGATGTCTTTTATTGTAACGGGAAATAATCAATTAGTTCCAAAATGAACTAAAATTTTTATTTTATTGAGGGATTCATATCAAAATAAACTAATTTTTTGGTGTCATTTTTTCTACTCACTCTAACTCTATGAGGTGTAAATTATTGTAATATAATAATTTATTTTTTATAAATATTTTAATAAATTTCTTTTTTATTAATATTACTAATTTTACTAACTAAAAACCAAAAAATATAGTTTATTTTTTACTAAGAATTTGGTCATATCATTTGACTCATTTTCACTTCGTGCTTTGCAATATTGGATTGAAGTTATTGTACAAAGATTCAAAATAATAATTCAAAATAGATAATTCTGTTTAAGTTTTGCATATCTTAATTTTTCTTTTATTAACTGAACCTTTCAAACGAGCTAAAACCGTCGAATAAGAAACAAAACTCATTAAGAAGAAAAAGATTTTTTGTATTTTTTTGTATGGAATATACATATCAATATTCGTGGATTATACCTTTCATTCCACTTCTAGTTCCTATGTTAATAGGAATGGGACTTCTCCTTTTTCCGACGGCAACAAAAAATCTTCGCCGTGTGTGGGCTTTTCCTAGTGTTTTATTGTTAAGTATAGTTATGATTTTTTCGATCGATTTGTCTATTCATCAAATAAATACCAGTTCTATTTATCAATATGTATGGTCTTGGACTATCAATAATGATCTTTCTTTAGAGTTTGGCCACTTGATTGATTCACTTACTTCTATTATGTCAATATTAATCACTACTGTTGGAATTTTGGTTCTTATTTATAGTGACAATTATATGTCTCATGATCAAGGATATTGTAGATTTTTTGCTTATATGAGTTTTTTTAATACTTCAATGTTGGGATTGGTTACTAGTTCGAATTTGATACAAATTTATATCTTTTGGGAATTGGTTGGAATGTGTTCCTATTTCTTAATAGGTTTTTGGTTCACACGCCCTATCGCGGCAAATGCTTGTCAAAAAGCGTTTATAACTAATCGTGTAGGAGATTTTGGTTTATTATTAGGAATTTTAGGTCTTTACTGGATAACGGGTAGTTTGGAATTTCGGGATTTATTTGAAATATTCAAAAACTTGATTTCTAATAATGAGGTAAATCTTTTATTTATTACTTTGTGTGCCTTTCTATTATTTGCCGGTTCAGTTGCTAAATCTGCCCAATTTCCCCTTCATGTATGGTTACCGGATGCTATGGAAGGGCCTACCCCTATTTCGGCTCTTATACATGCTGCTACTATGGTAGCGGCGGGAATTTTTCTTGTAGCCCGTTTTCTTCCTATTTTCATAGTTCTACCTTACATAATGAATGGAATAGCTTTGATAGGTATAATAACGGTAGTATTAGGGGCTACTTTAGCTCTTGCTCAAACGGATATTAAGAGAGGTTTGGCTTATTCTACAATGTCTCAATTGGGTTATATGATGTTAGCTC